ATTCAGGAATAAGAATTCTCATTTAATTAACGCGTAGGGAGTAAAATGGGGTTATTGATATTGGATTTGATAAATATCAATGCAATGAATTGTTTCAAGACCGATCATAATTGTCTTATCAGAACGGAACAAAATTTATTTATTTGATTTGATTGATACATGTACCGTAGCAATTCGACATAGATCCAAGATATTTTATCGAAGCATGTGATGAAGAGATTTGCTTTGTCCACCGAACCCAATTTTTAGAAAAAAAAAACACACACATAATTTTGATAACTTGTTGCCCCTTCTTCCCTTCCCACAATTCCAGATTTTAAATTCCTGACTTAGTGTGAGATAGAAATAAGCCCGTCTCGTCTTAATTTAATAATGAGTGAATCGATGACTGAAAGTGGAAGAAATGAAGTGAAGTTTAACTCCCCCTTTTTATGTTTATGTCAGACCAATCACTTCCCGAAAGGATCTTATACGTTAGATTATTAATATAATCTAGTTTCTTTTTATAATTTTTATAATATAATATCGATTTATATAATAGATGGAATTTATCTAATTCAGTTCTATCATAGAATAGAGTAGCGATTAAAGTGAATGATTTATGAGTTTAAATCACGAATCAAAAACGGAAAATCATAAAAGACGGAAAAAGCTTTCGGATCTAGTCATATCATTATATTGACAATTTCAAAAAACTGTTCATACTATGAGCATAGTATGATGGCGGTCAGGCAAATACGCCCCCATCGTCTAGCGGTTCAGGACATCTCTCTTTCAAGGAGGCAGCGGGGATTCGACTTCCCCTGGGGGTAGGGTACTACGAAAGGAAGTTGATCATGGATTATCAATAAACCTAGAATTGATTCTTCCTGGGTCGATGCCCGAGCGGTTAATGGGGACGGACTGTAAATTCGTTGGCAATATGTCTACGCTGGTTCAAATCCAGCTCGGCCCAATAATTCGCTGATTCGCCATAACATAAAATGATATAACCCAGTTTTTTGTATTTTGTTTTCCAGAAAAGCCAAACAAAAAAAAATAAGGAAGAATACAAAAAGTCCAATTTTATGATCTACCCATCCCTACCGATATTTGTTTTTTATTTGTTCTATTTATTTGTTCCCATAAACTCTGACCTTGATAACGATCTAGATTCATATCAGGATCATTAAGTATAAAGTTTAATGAAAAGAAAGAGGAAAGTAAAGAAAAAAAAAGACTCTTTTTTCATTTTTAAATTGATTATCTTATCGCTCAATTTGGCAATAATTAAAGGATTACTAGTTACTAGTAATCCGCGTCGCTCTCACTAACGTGTATACCCGTCTGGCTATCAATATATAACTCGCGCCTTTGTTTGTTTGGTTTGTTACAACACGGCGATTCGAATCTAAAATCGAAATAGAAAATGGCGTGAATTAAATCATACCAATATCTATGCTGTACACTTTTCTTTATTTCCCTGGGATTGTAGTTCAATTGGTCAGAGCACCGCCCTGTCAAGGCGGAAGCTGCGGGTTCGAGCCCCGTCAGTCCCGACGGACGGATAAAAAAATACATCAATTCATCCCTCCATTTTCTGTGAAAGGGGATACAAATGACATAATTTCATTCCCAACGATATCGTTTTTTTATTTCTTTTTTGACTTTCGATTTTTTGTTGGGTTTTATTTGTAAACTATTTGTAAATGGTGGAAGTCCAAAAGCAGTCTGATGATACATCATCAGATGATTGTACAAGGAAGGTGGTAGATTATCGAAAAGAAAGAGGGGAAAAGAATATATATAAATAAAAGAAAGGAATTCTTTTGATTGGACCAGGAATCTCATTTTGTATTCGGTGTGGATAAAAGATCTTCCTATGTTATACTATTCAATTCTCGACGGTGAATCGATTTGATAGCTTAGATATTGTTATTCATGATATTGATCCGATTCGATGTCATTGAAATGTAAGTCATCGCATTGAATTTACAAGCGACAAATTTCTCATCTCTATGGGATTAAATCCCGAGTTATTGCGAAGTAAAAAAAAAACAATGAAATTATGGAAGTAAATATTCTCGCATTTATTGCTACTGCGCTGTTCATTCTAGTTCCTACCGCTTTTTTACTTATAATATACGTAAAAACTGTCAGTCAAAGTGATTAATTTGACTGAAACTTGACTTTTTATCAAGGATTTAAGAAAAAAAAAGGATTCCAATTTCACGTCTTAAATAAAATGAATGGACTAGAATCAGCAGTATCCTGTAAAACTCGATAGTATGGTAGAAAAAAATATGAATCTTTCTACCATACTATCTATTATTGTAATGTATAAAGATACAAGCTTAATATAGATGAATCTACAATATGTCATGTCGATATCAATTAAATATATGGAATGATGGAATGTAAGTAGTATCTCAATTTTATTTCTTCGCTTGATCTATTTTATTTGTGTTGATTTCAATCAATCTGAAATCATCGAAAGGCAAGTCTTACGATTTTCTAATTCCTTCATTTCGGATTCTTTTCAATAGAAATCTCGGTATCCATCAAAAGAGTCAAATCCATGAAATGAAGGAAAAATGGAATAGGCATATATTAAATAGGCATATATCAATAAAAAAAAAAAAAAAGAAAATCAACTAATCTTTTTTTTTTTAATTGCCTATGATTCGTATCCCTTTTACTTTCGAAATACGAACATGGGAATTATTGAAATGTTTGTTTGATTTTGATTGAAAGGGTATTTATGATTCATCTATATTATTCATTTATTATTCATCTATATTATTCATAGAATACATTACTCCACTAGAATAGAGAATACATTACTCTACTAGAATCTAAGAATTTCGAAACGAAGACTAATAAAATAGTTAAAAAAAAGGCTTTGCAAAACGATCTAGAAAACAATTAATATGCTTTGATTCTTCAACCCAATTAGGAGTACCCCTAGAGTCCACTTCTTCCCCATACTACAAGTGAAAGGGAAAATGTAAAGACTACCATTAAAGCAGCCCAAGCAAGACTTACTATATCCATGTGTATTATGTCCCCTATCTCTATGAATATGAAACAAATATGAAGGAATTTTTCCATTAGTGTTCACTAATAATAGTGGAATTACCGGCGCAGAGTCAAAAAGAAAAGGGGATTCTGACACACCACCCTTGATGAAACACTCCAATAAATCCGCTTATAACAAGTTTTTATATGATTTCTAGTAAAATGGATTTCTAGTAAAATCAATAACCATTAAACACAAGCAAAATACGCAGTAACACTTTTGTTTTGAAAGAAAGAATGTTACTAACATGTAGCAATAATAAGACTTATTCTTTCTTTTGTTGTCCCTCATTAAGTAAAATAAAAGCCAATTATCCATCCAATTTAATATTGATTGGATGCCTGAACACTCAGAGACTTTCATCAGTCTGTATACAAAGTATCTTCCAACCCTTCTACAACCATTAATTAGGTAATTAGACACTTCCGCTATCCAATCTAATTCAGGACTCCGCTAGTAGACACTCCATTAGGAGTGGAGCGTCTACCATATCAAGATTTACTGATTCCCTTCCACTGCTTTAGTTTTTCCTTGAATCTTAGCCGTCGGGATTTACAACACTTTAGAAAACAAAAACCCCGGAGGTTTAGAATCAAGAAAGTATCAAGAGTCCTTTTCTTACACTTGTTTTGGCTGGAAAAAATTTGTCGAGTTCTAGCAGCAAAACAGAATAGAGGATTTCGAGATTTATGTTGATCAGGCGACACCCGGATTTGAACTGGGGAATAAGGGATTTGCAGTCCCCCGCCTTACCGCTCGGCCATGTCGCCAAAACAAAAAAAGGCTACAAACAAAACAAAAAAATGAGAGTGCCCCCCCTTTTTTTATTAGTGTACTTTCCTTTCCGTGTTGAATTCCTTTTTTTCGTTAATCCCTTGCCTAAAAGAAATTCTTCATTCAGGACAAATTGGAACCTTTAACTATTGACTTGACTGCAAATTTATGGATGATTCTTCTTCACTTGTCTTTCTCTAATGATATAAGAAAATAAAAATGGATACATAACGAATCAGTATTGATTTTTTTTTTCAATACAATAAAAAAAACTTTCTTAATTTCAATTATAATATAACATCAATTATGAGTATATGTAAACCCCAGAACATGAGTTGTTACACAGCTATAGTTATCTAATGGGGTATTTTATCTAGATATGATGTCCATAGGGAATCGGCAATAAATTATCGTGTTTCAATTTTTCATTGAATAGAAACAAGAAAAAATAGAATTTTTGATAAAGCACACCATAGGTTGTCTTCACTAGAGAGCTGGAATGGAATAAAAAGAAAAGAGGAGAAAGACATATATAAATAGAAATACTATATCTGCACATGTTTAATAAATACAAACCCTCTTTTCTTTTCGTACACACTTCAATCATATTCTAAATATTCTACTAAACTAAAAAAGGAAAAAGTGGGTAAAAACATCTCTCTTCTTCGCGAATCACTTTTTTTTGAACATTTTTGAACAATAAATAGAATCCATGAAAAATTTAAGTGCTAGAAAAATCAACTCTCTCTATATATATTTTATGATTATTTTGTCTTTATCTTATCGAACAGATCAAATCAGGAATTCTTTTTTCTGGTATTCAAGCAGATTGGAATATGTAATATCATAATAATGGTAGAAATTGGATTTTTTTATATTCTTTCTATACAAAACTCCATTCTATACAAAACTCCATAAGGCTAAATGAAATGGCATTTATCAATTCTTTTCCATTTGTATCTGTTTGTTTTAACTATAAATTAAAAATTGAGTAGAATCTTTCTTCTTCCGTTCATACGCATTTCATATTTCATACATTCTGCGTATAGATTATATGGTATATGGAGTTGGATAAAATTTCATGTGATTCAGTAAACAGAATAGAAATTCAATTCCATCATTATTAGATCGATTCATATGATTCGATGAAGAATGAGAAAAGAATGGG